TTCGCTATTTTGGAATCTTGATATTTGATAGATAGGATAGACACCCTACCTAAGGTTCCGAATTAAACCAATGGAATTCTGTCTGCTATATTTTAATAAATAAAATAGTGCTTCTGAATTTATCTTATCCTTTAAAGAATTTTTATTTTTCTTTGTTGATTAATGAATCCTTGAATAAAAAACTTTGTTGTAAAAATATCACATAGATATTTCAACCTATTTTTTGATTACGAAAAAAAAAAAGAATTAGACACGATATTAGTGTTCATAAATCATGACAACAATCTATAATCTATCTTTTTATTTAAATTAAATACAAATATGTATCCAGGAAAAAAAGATTTCTTTTTTTTTTTTCAATTCCATTCTTTTCTTTCTCTTTTATTTCGTTCCTATTCTTCTTTCTCAGAAAAGGGGACTTTAACCAAAGTAAAAGATTACTTCGTTCTTGATATGATAGTTATTTATTTAATCAGTGGATAGGAACATACTCTGGATCGGAATCGTGGGGAGTACTTCTTTATCATTTCTACTAATTTAAAGTCCCAACTCAAATTCCCTTTCTGTACAGAAATATCCTCCTGGATAACTCCTATAAACTCCATTACGAATCCTTTGTGTATCTTGGTCTTCCTAACCATCCACCCGTTTTTGCTCAACCTTGCATTATGGTAATACATTTATAGTAATAGATATTAAAAACTCCATATGGTTGATCTTTTGAACCCGCTTCAAGTCATGATGACTAATCAACCATTCTTGGGGTAAACCGTCTCTACTACTTTTACTTAATTCTTGTACATAGGAAATGAGATTCAAACCCTTATTTTTTTTACTTTACTGCAAATTTACATGCCGTTTTCTTTCACTCATATAACTATCTGGTTTAATTTATCAATTCAAATGATGAATCAAAAAATGAAAAATTTAATTTATTAAACTTTCTTCCGAGAAAGTAAAGAAATTTGGGGATTTTTTACGGCTCACCGAATCACACGTAGAGATATTGATAATACACATAGAGTTAATGGTATTTCATAACTAATTGATTGGGCAGCAGCCCGTAAACCACCTAAAAAGGAATATTTATTGTTTGATCCATATCCTGACATAAGAAGTCCAAGGGGAGCAATACTTGAAATAGCAATCCATAAAAAAACACCAATACTAAGATCGGTTAGAACAAGGTTATAGCTAAAAGGAATTACTGAAAAACTGAGTAAAATGGATATGACTGCTATAGATGGTCCAATACTAAACAAACCAGCATCTCCTCTAGATGTAAGAATATTCTCTTTGAAAAGTAGTTTTGTACCATCTGCTAGGGCTTGAAGGATTCCCAAGGGTCCGGCATACTCAGGACCAATACGTTGTTGTATCCCCGCAGAAATTTCTCTTTCTAACCAAACAATTACTAGTACGCCAATTATAATTCCTAATACAAGAGCTAAAATAGAGACAAGGATCCATATGATTCCGTAGTGTTCTTTTAAGGATTCCAATCTGGAAAAGGAATTGATAGCTTTTATTTCTGTTGTATCAATTATCATTTCAACGATCAACTTCTCCCATAATGATATCTATGCTACCTAGTATTGTCATAATATCAGCCAATTTCATTCTTTTAACTAAATGAGGAAGAATTTGCAAATTGATAAAACCCGGCGGTCGGATTTTCCATCTCCAAGGAAAAACAGTCTGATCTCCTATCAAAAAAATTCCCAATTCTCCTTTTGGGGCTTCGACTCTCACATAAAGTTCTTGTTTCGATAATTCAAAAGTCGGAGAAGGTTTTTTACCAATAAATCGATATTCAAAATCATTCCATTCGGGATCTTTTACTCTAACAAAACGCCGGGTTTCTAAATTTTCATAGGGACCCCCTGGGATTCCTTCCAGAGCCTGCTGAATAATTTTTATCGATTCTGTCATTTCACCGATTCGTACTAAATAACGAGCTAATGAATCCCCCTCTTTTTGCCATTGAACCTTCCAATCTAATTCGTCGTAACACTCATAGCGATCAACTTTACGAAGATCCCATTGTATTCCGGAAGCTCGTAGTATTGGTCCTGATAAACCCCAATTTATTGCTTCTTCTCCACCAATAATGCCTACGCCTTCAACACGTTCTAAAAATATAGGATTCCGTGTAATAAGCTTTTGATATTCAGTAACCCTTGTTAAAAAGTAATCGCAAAAATCCAAACATTTATCTATCCAGCCATAAGGTAGATCAGCAGTTACTCCTCCAATACGAAAATAATTATGCATCATTCGCATACCAGTAGCAGCTTCGAATAGGTCATATATTAATTCTCTTTCCCGAAAAATATAGAAGAAGGGGGTCTGTGCCCCAATATCTGCCATAAAAGGGCCTAGCCATAACAAATGAGAAGCTATACGACTCAACTCCAACATAATGACTCTGATATAGCTAGCTCTTTTAGGTACTTGAATATTTCCTAACTGTTCGGGTCCATTCACAGTTATTGCTTCTGTGAACATAGTAGCTAAATAATCCCAACGTGTTACATAAGGCAAATATTGTATAATTGTTCGGTTTTCCGCAATTTTCTCCATCCCTCTATGTAAATAACCCAATATTGGTTCACAGTCAATAACATCTTCACCATCTAGAGTAACGATGAGTCGAAGAACACCATGCATTGATGGGTGCTGAGGACCCATATTTACTATCATGAGGTCTTTTCTTGTAACTGGCGCAGTCATAAGTTTTTTATCGATTCATTCTTCCATGAATTGCTGAAAGTGAAAGGAAGTTTATCAAAATTGAAATGAATGAAAAAAATACCAAGATTCCGCAAATTAACGAGTTTTTCTTTCTCGAATATCCAACTGATCAATTAATTCTTTATAACGTACTTTATTTTTTTTTGACAAATAAGCCAGTAGTCGTTGACGTTTTCCCAAAATTTTTCGCAACCCCCTCTGAGATAAATAGTCCTTTTTGTGTAATTCTAAATGAGAAGTAAGTTTTCGTATCTTATTGGTAAAACTGAATACTTGAAATTCAACTGACCCTTTGTTTTCTTCTTGAGAAATAATTGAAATGAATGAATTTTTTACCATAAATTTATCCGCCCCTTTTTAGATTAGAGATATATATTTTAATGATCAGTAATAATAATGCTAGTCATTTTATTTTAATGCGATATAGATATATACAATAATCTAAATTTCTTTTTTTATATTTATGGATTCCAAATTTTATCAATTATTTTTATTTAGAAGTATGACGCATATATTTTATTTTTGAATTCAAAAAAGTGAACAAATTTAACCTCACCCCGATTTACTAGATTAAAGATTTTGTTAATTCACTAAATCTAATTGATACATTATTAATTATTATCATTGGAATATAACACGGGGGCACTGTTTGCTTTGATATATCTTCTATGGTAAAAGAAAAATGTAAGTTTTTAACCGCGGATACATATGTATCCTTAACATATTAAAACGACTGCCGTTATTGGTATTAAACCAATAACGATTAATACAAGCTAAATCTTCTAATCGATAATTAGGCCAAAGAAAAAACTTGAATTGAATTAATTCATTTTTATCTCTAATATTTTTTGTCCAGTTCTTGTTATAACATACTGGATTTCTATCCGCACCCTTACCACTTTTTGAATTGAAACAAATGAGAATTCTCAACTCTCTACGACGTCTAGATGATAAAATATTTTCAGGAACAAGCAAATAAAAATCATTTTTATCTCTATTTATTTTTTGATATTCTGAAATGGACTCATTAAAATGAGTCTTATCAATATATCCTTGTTCGTGGTATCTTTGATTACTTGTTTTGTATTTACTTTTATGAACCAAGGAAATACCTATGGTTTGATACATAATAAATTGTCCATCATTTTTTACAGACAGACGAGTGGGTTCGATAATAAAAAGTCCCTTTTTCATCAATTCTGGAAAAGTTAAATTGTGTTCAATCAATATTATATCCAAACAGAGTTCTCCCCGTTGAATCGAGGATATAGTAATTTTTCTTGGATTATTCAGTCTAAGCAGGAGACAATATACCTTGATATTATTGATTATTCTTTGATTCAAAGAATCGTCCCATCTCAATTGAAAAAGCAAATAACGTTTCAGGAAGAGATCCATTTCTGCTTCCGTTTTACTTTTGTATTGTTTTTTCTTTTTACTGTTTGATTCCGCATCATTTTCTTCAATACCCTTTTGTTGGTTTGATAGTCCAAGATTGCCTTGTCCTACGGGTTCTTCTTTATTTTTATTCTTTATTTTTTTATACCATCGAATCAAAAAATTCCTTTTTTGTTTTTCATTGGTGTTTTCATTCGTACTTGCCCCAAAATTTTCATTTTTATTCGAATTTAAAAAAAGAAATTTGCTTCGTATAATCCACGGTTTTATTTTATATACATTATATAGTTGTAAAAATTCTGGGAATAACCAAAGTTCCAAATTTGGTATTGGACGGTTTAGTATTTCTTCATTCATTCCCATCCAATCAAAAAATACCCTTTTGATATTTTTTTTTTTATCTTGATGAATCGTAAGATAAAAAAGATCTTTTTTATCAAATTTATCAACTATTTGGTAATTATTAGTACTTTGGTTAATCTTGGTATCGATTTGTATCCAGGTTTCAAGATCAGCTTTTTTTTTAAGATAAAATTTTAAGATTTTCCAATCAAAATATTTTCTATCTGCATTTTTTTCGATATATAAAAAACTGCCTTTTCCTAGATAACTATTGATAAGAGTACTTTCCAGGATATTAAAAAAGTTGTCTTTATGTATGGTAGAATTGTAAAAAAGCTCTTGGTTCTTATTTATTTCCAATCGTAATCCATACCTATAAATAGAAGAGGCCTTTTTTTTTTCAAAATTAAGGGATTTATATGATAAAAGGTCATATCTATTGTATTTTGGAAATTTTTCTTTTTCATTCAATAATGAATGTACTTCAGAAATATTTTCTTTTCTGTAAAATTTTAATTGGTCTTTCTCATATGACTCCCATTTATAAATTTTTTTTTTTTTAGTCATACAACGTTTATTAATTCTAATTTTATTCCGCCATCTTTGTGGTATTAATCTAGACCATCTAATCTGAGATAAATCATATTGATAATGTCCTCTTAACCATTTTTTCCAGTCATTCGAATGATGAGGTTTTTTATGCCCTAATTCGGTCTGAAATATTCCTTGTGTTCCAAAAGAATCCTTTATTTCAGTCTTAAGAAATAAAGATGTTCCCTGATATTGAAGAACAGATTGTAATTTATACAAACTTCTTCTAACTTGGGCTTGAGATAACCTATAAAATACATATGCTTGTGACAAGCAGGATAAATCACTAAAAATATGTGAATTTTTTTTACTAACAATATCAAGTGACTTTTTTATAGTCGAAATAAAACGACTTGTATTTGGATTTTTTTTATTAGTTTTTTCTTGATTTGGTTCATAAATGTATTGATCAATAATTTTTTTTGTTGATTCAAGAAAAAGTTGTGTATTGATTAGGGGAATATTAATGATAGATAAACAAATATCTATGTATATTTTTTCAATGAAAAATTTTATAAAAAAATGGAATTTATAGGTTAATCGAGCATTTCTTCTTTTTAATATTTGCCAAATTTTTTTTGGTGACTCTAATTTTTTAGGATTATAACTTCTTTTGTTAAGACTAATATTTATTGATGGAGTTTTTTTTTTTTTCTCTTTTGTAATTCTTTCTATTTGATTTCGAATTATATTGATTCTATTAGTCAGATCTTTCATTTTTTTTTTTGTCAGTGAAGATTTTAACCAAGCCGGAGATTGAATCTGACTAAACGATTCATCAATTATTTGATTTCTGATCAGAAAATCTTTTTCTTTTTTAGTTTTATTCGATTCATATACTTCTCTTAATCTAAACCTAAATAATAGAATTGTATTAAGTTCTTTTATTCGTTTTTTTATAAATATAACATTTTTCATAATCCATTTTTTTATTTCTTTTAAAACTTTTAGAAGTAATTTTGTTTTTCTTTTAAAAATCTTTAGAGCTAGAAAATATTTCTTTTTAAATTTTTCAATTTTTTTATTGAGCTCCTTAATAATGGGTTCAAAAAATGAGGGGAGCTTTCTAGGAGAACCAAAAGGAAGTTCAGCTTCCATTCCCCAAACTGTCAAAAAACAAAAATCAGATTTTTGCTTTTTTTTTTTCATTAGATCTCTAGGAGAGTTAGATCTCTGCCAAGGTTTCAGATGGAAAGGAAATAGAATTTTAATCTGAATACCGTCTGTTACCCAATTTTGCGGAAATTCTGTTTCTGATAATTGAACACCATTATAGGTACATTTAACATGCATTTCTCTATTCCATTCCTGTAAATCCTCAAACCATTCTGGAAGTTGAAATAATAACATACGTCCAATATTTTTGGCTATTATCAACGAAGGCAATATCAAATATTTTCTAAGAATTGATTGAGTTATTAACATGTAACCTCTTATTCCTTGTGCAAAGGGAATGGTATCCCAGGCTTCTGCTATTTCTATCTGTACTATTTCTTTTCTTTTCTTCTCTTTTCTTTTTGTCTGCTCTGTTGCATACTCCCCAATTTGGACCTCTGCTACGCCCTTTATCCAATTTCTAAAAAGGGGTTTCGTTAGTTCGAAGATATCAAAAGAAAAAGGGGGGTATTTTTTGATCCTGTCCAAAAAAAGTGGGGAGTGCACATTTGCTTGAAACAACTCCCAAATAACTATTTTACGCCTTTGAGCACGTATAGAACCCTTGATTATGCCTCGTCGAAAATCAGATTGTTGTGAATAACGTATCAAAGCTAGTTCGTCTGTTTGATCCGAAATTTCGGTATTCGTTGTATTAGGGTCGGTATCTTGCTTGTTATCAGTAAAAATGACCACACGCTTAGCTTTTCTTGATCGAATTTGATGATCCAAGGGCACGTCTTCTTGATCTTCTCCCGATTGTTGTTCCAATTCGGTGATTAATTTGTATGACCAGCGGGGGGGTTTTTTACTGATTTCTTTTATTCCAATATCTTTTTTTATAATTTCATTGATTAATTCTTGGGAATCTGTATACGGAAACGGAAGAAGAATACTATGAATCCTATTCATCCCAACTCTCTTTTTGAAATTTTCTATAGAAGTTATGATTGAAAGTGAAAACCTTTTTTTAATTGTTCCCCGATATGGCCCGTTCAAGAAAGGATCATACATTATAGGCAAATATTCTTTTTCAGTATCATTATTACACAACCTAGTTCTTGTTTCGATTCTATCCAGAAAAAAAGACTTGTTGTCTAGAGCTTCAATTCTATTTCTAAATTCGTTGTTTAAATTATTACTTTTTTGTTTGTTGATAACAATCCAACGATTGTCTAGCTGATAAAAAGGTATTTTTTCTAATGTTGATAAAGATATCTTTTTTTTTATAATTTCTAAAAAAGTTGACAAACTTGGCGG